GTCCTTGTAGCTTAAACCAAAGCGCGGCGCTGAAGACGCCAAGATGGCCGCCACCACCCCAGGGACAAAAGACTTAGTCCTAACCTTATCGTTAACTCTTGCTCAGCATATACATGCAAGTGTCCGCGCCCCAGTGCAAATGCCCCAAACCCCTTACCAAGGTACAAGGAGCAGGCATCAGGCACACTCACCCACTGTAGCCTAAAACGCCCCGCCCCGCCACACCCCCACGGGTACCCAGCAGTAATTAACCTTAAGCAATAAGCGAAAGCCTGACTTAGCTAGAGCAACCAGGGTTGGTAAATCTTGTGCCAGCCACCGCGGTCATACAAGAGACCCAAGTTAACTGTACGCGGCGTAAAGAGTGGGCTCAAACTATCACACCAAACTAAGACCAAACCCTGCCCAAGCCGTCATAAGCCCAAGACACCCCCAAGCCCAACCTAAAGACGATCTTAGCGCCCACGATCCACTCCACCCCACTAAAGCCAGGACACAAACTGGGATTAGATACCCCACTATGCCTAGCCCTAAATCTTGATGACCCCAAACACAAACATCCGCCTGAGAACTACGAGCACAAACGCTTAAAACTCTAAGGACTTGGCGGTGCTCTAAACCCACCTAGAGGAGCCTGTTCTATAATCGATAACCCACGATTCACCCGACCACCTCTTGCCAAAACAGCCTATATACCGCCGTCGCCAGCCCACCTCGTGAGAGCACAACAGTGAGCCCAACAGCCCACAGCCCACTAACAAGACAGGTCGAGGTATAGCCTATGAGATGGAAGAAATGGGCTACATTTTCTAAAATAGAAAACCCAACGAAAAGGGGCTTGAAACCTGCCCCCAGAAGGCGGATTTAGCAGTAAAGTAGGATAACCAAGCCTCCTTTAAGCCGGTCCTAGAGCACGTACACACCGCCCGTCACCCTCTTCACAGGACCTCCAAGCACACTAACTAATACAACACTAGCCACTGAAGACGAGGTAAGTCGTAACAAGGTAAGTGTACCGGAAGGTGCACTTAGCACATCAGGGCGTAGCTACAACACAAAGCATTCAGCTTACACCTGAAAGATATCTGCCATCCCCAGATCACCCTGATACGCCTACCCTAGCTCCATCAACCACAATTAAAAACTCACTACCTCCACCCAACTAAAACATTACCCCCGACTTAGTATAGGTGATAGAAAAGTACAACCCGGACGCCATAGAGACAGTACCGTAAGGAAAAGGTGAAATAACAATGAAAGCCAAGCACGACATAGCAAAGATAGCCCCTTGTACCTTCTGCATCATGATCTAGCAAGAACAACCAGACAAAGCGAGCTTAAGCCTGCCATCCCGAAACCCAAGCGAGCTACTCACAAGCAGCTATCATGAGCCAACCCGTCTCTGTTGCAAAAGAGTGGGAAGACTTGTTAGTAGAGGTGAAAAGCCAACCGAGCTGGGTGATAGCTGGTTGCCTGCAAAACGAATCTAAGTTCCCCCTTAACCCTCTTTTTCCTCCCCAGACAAACCCAACCCAAATGTGATAGTTAAGGGCTATTTAAAGGGGGTACAGCCCCTTTAAAAAAGGACACAACCTCCACCAGCGGATAACCCCTGTACGCCCAACCCCGTGGGCCTTAAAGCAGCCACCCCCAAAGATTGCGTCAAAGCTCCATCAACCAAAAACCCCCAAAACCAATGCGACTCCCTACACCCACAGCAGGCCAACCTATAACAATAGATGAATCAATGCTAGAACGAGTAACCAGGACACTACGTCCCCCCAAGCGCCAGCCTGTATACCATTAACAGTAAAACCTCAATAATAACCACCCCCACCATTGAACCCACCCTGTCAACCCAACTCAGGGGCGCACACTGGAGTGATCAAAATCTACAAAAGGAACTCGGCAAACCTAAGATCCGACTGTTTACCAAAAACATAGCCTTCAGCCAAACAAGTATTGAAGGTGATGCCTGCCCAGTGACACCATGTTTAACGGCCGCGGTATCCTAACCGTGCAAAGGTAGCGCAATCAATTGTCCCATAAATCGAGACCTGTATGAATGGCTAAACGAGGTCTTAACTGTCTCCTGTAGACAATCGGTGAAACTGATCTCTCTGTGCAAAAGCAGAGATAAACACATAAGACGAGAAGACCCTGTGGAACTTCAAAATCAATAGCCACCCCACCCAACTTACCAACCCACCAGGCCCACCACCTAAGACACTGGCTAACATTTTTAGGTTGGGGCGACCTTGGAGAAAAACAGACCCTCCAAAAACAGGGCCAAACCCCCTAACTAAGAGCAACCTCTCAACGTGCCAACAGCACCCAGACCCAGTAGACCTGATCAATGGACCAAGCTACCCCAGGGATAACAGCGCAATCTCCCCCAAGAGCCCCTATCGACGGGGAGGTTTACGACCTCGATGTTGGATCAGGACATCCTAGTGGTGCAGCCGCTACTAAGGGTTCGTTTGTTCAACGATTAACAGTCCTACGTGATCTGAGTTCAGACCGGAGCAATCCAGGTCGGTTTCTATCTATGACCAACCTTCCCCAGTACGAAAGGACCGGAAAGGTGGGGCCAATACTCCAAGCACGCCCCCTCCCCCAAGTGATGCCCCCCACTAAATCACCAAAGGACCACCCCCACTACCCCAACGAAAAGGGTTGCTAGTGTAGCAGAGCCAGGCAAATGCAAAAGACTTAAGCCCTTTACCTCAGAGGTTCAAATCCTCTCTCTAGCTCCCACCATGATCTGACCAAACACCTCCCCCACCTACCTTATCATAACGCTAACCTACATAATCCCAATCCTAATCGCCGTAGCATTTCTAACATTAGTTGAACGAAAGATCCTAAGCTATATGCAGTCTCGAAAGGGCCCAAACATCGTCGGTCCATTTGGATTACTCCAGCCCGCTGCTGATGGGGTCAAATTATTTATCAAAGAACCAGTCCGCCCCTCCACCTCCTCCCCCCTCCTATTCCTCACAACCCCAATACTTGCCCTCCTCCTCGCATTAACAATCTGAGCCCCCCTCCCCCTTCCCCTTCCCCTCGTAGACCTAAACCTTGGGCTTCTCTTCCTCCTAGCAATATCCAGCCTAGCAGTTTACTCAATCCTATGATCAGGGTGGGCCTCAAACTCAAAATACGCCCTAATTGGTGCACTTCGGGCAGTATCACAAACCATCTCCTATGAAGTAACCTTGGCCATTATTCTCTTATCCGTAGTCATACTAAGCGGAAACTACACCCTAACCGCCCTCATCATCACACAAGAGCCTTTATACCTTATATTCTCCTCCTGACCTCTGGCAATAATATGGTACATCTCAACACTAGCTGAAACAAACCGCTCCCCCTTCGACCTCACAGAGGGGGAATCAGAACTTGTCTCAGGCTTCAATGTAGAATACTCCGCGGGGCCATTCGCCCTGTTTTTCCTAGCCGAATATGCAAACATCATACTAATAAACACACTAACAAGCCTCCTATTTTTAAACCCAAGCACACTCAGCCCACCCCTAGAACTTTTCCCCCCTGTCCTAGCCACAAAAGCCCTACTCCTCTCTTCAAGCTTCCTATGAATCCGAGCCTCTTACCCACGATTCCGATACGACCAACTTATGCACCTCCTCTGAAAAAACTTCCTCCCGCTAACACTATCCCTCCATCTCTGACATACCAGCATACCAATCTCTTACGCAGGCCTACCTCCTTGTCTAAGGAAATGTGCCTGAATGCTAAGGGTCACTATGATAAAGTGAACATAGAGGTACACCAACCCTCTCATTTCCTAACACTTAGAAAAGCAGGAATCGAACCTACACAGAAGGAATCAAAATCCTCCATACTTCCTCTATATTATTTCCTAGTAAGGTCAGCTAATAAAGCTATCGGGCCCATACCCCGAAAATGATGGTTTAACCCCTTCCCCTACTAATAACCCCCCTCGCAAAACTAATTTCTATCTCAAGTATCTTCTTAGGGACAACAATCACAATCACAAGCAACCACTGAATAACAGCCTGAATCGGACTAGAGATCAACACCCTATCAATCATCCCTCTAATTTCAAAATCCCACCACCCCCGAGCTATCGAAGCCACAACCAAATACTTTCTCGTACAAGCAGCTGCTTCTGCACTACTGCTCTTCTCAGGCATAATCAACGCATGACATACCGGGCAATGAGATATCACCCAACTCTCTTACCCCCCATCATGTATCTTGCTGACAACTGCAATTGCCATCAAACTAGGCCTAACCCCCTTCCACTTCTGATTCCCAGAAGTGCTCCAAGGGTCATCCTTTACCACAGCCCTACTCCTCTCAACAGTAATAAAACTCCCACCAACCACCATCCTACTCATCACATCTCACTCACTAAACCCCACACTACTCACCTCCATATCAATTATATCTATTGCCCTAGGTGGTTGAATAGGACTAAACCAAACACAAACCCGAAAAATCATAGCCTTCTCATCCATCTCTCACATTGGTTGAATAACCATCATCATCACCCACAGCCCAGAGCTAACCCTACTAGCCTTCTACATCTACATCCTGATAACAGCCTCCATCTTCCTCTCTATAAGTACAGCTAACACCGTAAATCTCCCAACACTAATAACCTCCTGAACCAAAACCCCCATACTAAGCACAGCCCTCATACTAACGCTACTATCACTAGCAGGTCTCCCCCCACTAACAGGCTTCTTGCCCAAATGACTTATCATCCAAGAACTCATTGAACAAGAGCTAGCCACAGTAGCCACGATTATCTCCCTACTATCGCTCCTAAGTCTATTCTTTTACCTCCGCTTAGCGTACTGCTCAACAATCACACTTCCTCCTAACCCCTCAAACAAGATAAAACAGTGGTCTACTAAAACCTCAACCAACACTCTAATCCCCATATTTACCTCACTATCTATCTCATTATTACCACTCACTCCCATAATACTCACCACCACTTAAGAAGCTTAGGATAATATTAAACCAAAGGCCTTCAAAGCCTTAAACAAGAGTTAAACCCTCTTAGTTTCTGCTAAGATCCGTAGGACACTAACCTACATCTCCTGAATGCAACCCAGATACTTTCATTAAGCTAGGATCTTCCCTAGGTAGGTGAGCTTCGATCCCACAATGCCCCTAGTTAACAGCTAGGTGCCCTAACCAACAGGCCTCTACCTAGAAGACTCTGATGCGCTCCGAGCACATATCGATGAGCTTGCAACTCAACATGAACTTCACTACAGAGTCGATAAGAAGGGGAATTAAACCCCTGTAAAAAGGACTACAGCCTAACGCTTAAACACTCAGCCATCTTACCAGCTTACCTGTGACCCTAAATCGATGATTATTCTCAACCAACCACAAAGACATTGGCACCCTCTACCTAATCTTCGGCGCATGAGCAGGCATAGTTGGTACCGCCTTGAGCCTGCTCATCCGTGCAGAACTAGGTCAGCCAGGAACCCTCCTAGGAGACGACCAGATTTATAATGTAGTTGTCACAGCCCATGCCTTTGTAATAATCTTCTTCATAGTAATACCAATCATGATTGGAGGATTTGGGAACTGACTAGTCCCCCTTATAATTGGCGCCCCCGACATAGCATTCCCGCGCATAAACAACATAAGCTTCTGACTACTTCCTCCATCCTTCCTCCTCCTACTAGCCTCCTCTACAGTAGAAGCAGGTGCTGGTACGGGCTGAACAGTCTATCCCCCCTTAGCCGGAAACCTAGCCCATGCTGGGGCATCAGTGGACCTAGCCATCTTCTCCCTTCACCTAGCAGGGGTATCCTCCATCCTAGGGGCAATCAACTTTATTACCACAGCCATCAACATAAAACCACCTGTACTATCACAATACCAAACCCCACTATTTGTCTGATCTGTCCTAATCACAGCCGTATTGCTTCTACTATCCCTACCAGTCCTCGCTGCTGGAATCACCATACTCCTTACAGATCGTAACCTAAATACCACATTCTTCGACCCTGCTGGAGGAGGAGACCCAGTCTTGTATCAACACCTCTTCTGATTCTTCGGACACCCAGAAGTATACATCCTCATCTTACCAGGGTTTGGGATCATCTCCCATGTAGTAGCCTACCATGCAGGTAAAAAGGAGCCATTTGGCTACATGGGCATGGTATGAGCAATACTATCAATCGGATTCCTAGGATTCATTGTATGGGCCCATCACATATTCACGGTAGGAATAGACGTAGACACCCGAGCATACTTCACATCTGCTACCATAATTATCGCCATCCCAACAGGAATTAAAGTTTTCAGCTGACTGGCCACATTACATGGAGGGACTATCAAATGAGACCCCCCCATACTATGAGCTCTTGGATTCATCTTCCTATTCACCATCGGAGGCCTTACAGGGATCGTCCTAGCAAACTCCTCACTAGACATTGCCCTACACGATACATACTACGTAGTAGCACACTTCCACTATGTCCTGTCGATAGGTGCTGTCTTCGCTATCCTGGCAGGACTCACCCATTGATTCCCTCTATTCACTGGATATACCTTAAACCAAACATGAGCTAAGGCACACTTCGGGGTCATATTCACAGGCGTAAACCTCACTTTCTTCCCCCAACACTTCCTGGGATTAGCAGGCATACCACGACGATACTCCGACTATCCAGACGCCTACACATTATGAAACACCCTATCATCTATTGGATCCCTAATCTCAATAACAGCTGTAATCATATTAACGTTCATTATCTGAGAAGCCTTCGCCTCTAAACGAAAAGTTGTACAGCCAGAACTAACCCCAACCAACGTTGAGTGAATCCATGGCTGCCCACCTCCATACCACACCTTCGAAGAACCTGCCTTCGTCCAAGTACAAGAGAGGAAGGAGTCGAACCCTCATACACTAGTTTCAAGCCAGTCGCATACTAGACCACTTATGCTTCTCTCTTCATTGGGATGTTAGTAAACTAATTACATGGCCCTGTCAAAGCCAAACTACAGGTGAAAACCCTGTACACCCCTACATGGCCAACCCCTCACAACTAGGATTTCAAGACGCCTCATCCCCAATCATAGAAGAACTAATCGAATTCCACGACCATGCCCTAATAGTCGCCCTAATAATCTGCAGCCTTGTGCTCTACCTACTAACACTTATGCTAATAGAAAAACTATCCTCAAACACCGTTGATGCCCAGGAGGTTGAATTAATCTGAACAATCCTACCAGCCATCGTCCTCATCCTACTAGCCCTCCCATCCTTACAGATTCTGTACATAATAGATGAACTCGACGAACCAGACCTGACCCTAAAAGCCATCGGACATCAATGATACTGATCCTATGAGTACACAGACTTCAAAGATCTCTCATTCGACTCCTACATGATCCCCACAACAGACCTCCTGCCTGGCCACTTCCGACTCCTAGAAGTTGACCACCGCGTTACCATCCCAATAGAATCCCCAATTCGCATCATTATTACCGCCGACGATGTCCTCCACTCATGAACCGTACCCACATTAGGAGTAAAAACCGACGCCATCCCAGGACGGCTCAACCAAACGTCATTCATTACCACTCGCCCAGGGGTCTTCTACGGCCAGTGCTCAGAAATCTGTGGGGCCAATCACAGCTTTATACCCATCGTAGTAGAATCCACCCCCCTCAGCCACTTCGAAGTCTGATCCTCACTACTAACCTCCTAATCATTAAGAAGCTATGTACCAGCACTAGCCTTTTAAGCTAGATAAAGAGGGGAGCCCCCTCCTTAATGACATGCCCCAGCTAAACCCTAGCCCCTGACTCTTCATCATAATCACATCATGGTTCGCACTCTCCTTAATCTTCCAACCTAAAACACTATCCTTCACCTCAACAAACCCCCCCATCAACAAGACATCTGCAGCAACCAAAAACCACCCCTGAACTTGACCATGATCCTAACCTTCTTTGACCAATTCTCAAGCCCATACCTCCTTGGAATCCCACTAGTCCTCCTCTCAACACTATTACCTGCCCTCCTCCTCCCCATACCCAGCAACCGATGAATCACTAACCGCCTGACCACTTTACAATTATGAGCCATCAACAAGATCACCAAACAACTCATAGTCCCATTAAACAAACCAGGCCACAAGTGAGCCATCATCCTCACATCACTAATAATACTGCTATTGATAGTCAACCTCCTAGGCTTACTGCCCTATACATTCACCCCAACCACCCAACTATCAATAAACATAGCTCTTGCCTTCCCACTGTGACTTGCAACCCTACTCACGGGCCTACGAAATCAACCCACAGCCTCCCTAGGACACCTCCTACCTGAAGGTACACCCACTCCACTAATTCCAGCCCTAATTGTAATCGAAACCATTAGCTTACTAATTCGCCCCCTAGCTTTAGGAGTCCGCCTCACGGCCAACCTCACCGCAGGGCACCTACTCATCCAACTCATCTCAACAGCCACTGTCGCACTACTCCCTATCATACCTGCAGTGTCTGCCCTCACCGCCACAGTTCTTCTCTTGCTGACAATCCTAGAAGTAGCAGTAGCCATAATCCAAGCTTACGTATTCGTCCTTCTACTAAGCCTCTACCTACAAGAGAACATCTAATGGCCCACCAAGCACACTCCTACCACATAGTAGACCCCAGCCCATGACCTATCTTCGGAGCAACTGCCGCCCTACTCACCACATCAGGGCTAATCATGTGATTCCACTACAACTCCTCACACCTCCTAACCCTAGGACTAACATCAATCCTCCTGGTCATACTTCAATGATGACGAGACATTGTACGAGAGGGAACATTCCAAGGTCACCACACACCAACAGTACAAAAAGGCCTTCGATATGGAATAATCCTCTTCATCACATCAGAAGTGTTCTTCTTTCTTGGCTTCTTCTGAGCCTTCTTCCACTCTAGCTTAGCACCCACTCCAGAACTAGGAAACCAATGACCTCCAACCGGAGTTACACCCCTAAACCCCCTAGAAGTACCCCTACTAAACACAGCAGTCCTCCTAGCCTCTGGAGTTACCGTCACTTGAGCACACCATAGTATCACCGAAGGGGGCCAAAAACAAGCAACCCAGGCACTAGCCCTCACCATCCTATTAGGCCTATACTTCACCATCCTACAGGCAACAGAGTACTATGAGGCACCCTTCTCAATCGCTGACAGTGTCTACGGGTCAACCTTCTTCGTAGCCACAGGATTCCATGGCCTCCACGTTATAATTGGATCCTCCTTCCTGCTAATCTGCCTCCTACGACTAATAAAATTCCACTTCACACCGGGACACCACTTCGGGTTCGAAGCAGCAGCCTGATACTGGCACTTCGTAGACGTCATCTGACTGTTCCTCTACCTAACCATCTACTGATGAGGATCTTGCTCTTCTAGTATATATATTACAACAGACTTCCAATCTCTAGAATCTGGTACAACCCCAGAGAAGGGCAATAAACATAATCACATTCATACTTGCCTCCTCCACTATCCTTAGCATAGCCCTAACCACATTAAACTTCTGACTCACCCAAATAACTCCAGACTCAGAAAAACTATCACCCTACGAATGTGGATTCGACCCTCTAGGGTCTGCCCGACTCCCATTCTCCATCCGATTCTTCCTCAGTAGCTATCTTATTCCTCCTATTCGACCTAGAGATTGCCCTCCTGCTACCCCTTCCATGAGCCACCCAACTAAAACACCCAACCGTCACCTTGATCTGAGCCTCCACAATCATCCTCCTTCTAACCCTAGGGTTAATTTACGAATGAGCCCAAGGAGGATTAGAATGAGCAGAATAAGAGAGCTAGTCTAAAAACAAGACAGTTGATTTCGACTCAACAAACCATAGTCCACCCTATGACTCTCTTCATGTCATTCCTTCGCCTAAGCTTCTGCTCAGCGTTCGCCCTAAGTAGCCTAGGACTGGCCTTTCACCGAGTACATCTTGTCTCTGCCCTACTCTGCCTAGAAAGCATAATACTGTCAATATACATCGCCCTATCAACATGACCAATTGAAAACCAAACACCTTCCTCCTCCCTCACACCAATCCTCATACTAGCATTCTCTGCATGCGAAGCAGGCACAGGACTAGCAATGCTAGTAGCCTCCACACGAACCCACGGCTCTGACCAATTACAAAACCTAAACCTCCTACAATGCTAAAAATCATCCTACCAACCCTAATACTACTTCCAACAACTCTTCTCTCACCCCCAAAGCTCATGTGAACAAATACCACAATACACAGCCTACTAATCGCCACCCTAAGCCTACAATGACTAGCACCCTCATACTACCCATACAAAAACCTCACCCAGTACATAGGCATCGACCAAACATCTTCCCCACTACTAGTCCTATCCTGCTGACTTACACCCCTTATAATTTTAGCAAGCCAAGGTCACCTACAACATGAGCCATCAGCACGAAAGCAGATCTTCACAATAACCCTAGTCACAGTACAACCCCTTATTATCCTAGCCTTCTCGACTACAGAGCTCATAATATTTTACATCTCCTTCGAAGCAACCTTAATCCCCACACTAATCTTAATCACACGATGAGGAAGCCAGCCAGAGCGCCTAAGTGCAGGTATCTACCTCCTCTTCTACACCCTTATCAGCTCCCTCCCCCTCCTAGTTGCAATCCTATACCTACACACACAAATAGGCACCCTCCACTTCCCCACCCTAAAACTCCACACCCACATCCCACAGCCCACCTCAACCGAATACTGATCCCCCCTTCTCCTAAACATCGCCCTCCTCATGGCCTTCATAGTAAAAGCTCCCCTTTATGGACTCCACTTGTGATTACCCAAAGCCCACGTAGAGGCTCCAATCGCAGGATCAATACTACTTGCCGCCCTCCTCCTTAAGCTTGGCGGATATGGCATCATACGCATTACCTGTCTAACAAGCCCCCCAACAAACAGCCTCCTTCACTACCCATTCATTGCCCTTGCCCTATGAGGGGCCCTAATAACCAGCTCAATTTGCCTTCGTCAGATCGATCTAAAGTCGCTCATTGCCTACTCCTCCGTAAGCCACATAGGCCTGGTCATTGCTGCATGTATAATCCAAACCCATTGATCCTTTTCAGGGGCTATAATCCTTATAATCTCCCATGGTTTAACCTCCTCAATACTATTCTGCCTAGCCAATACAAACTATGAACGTACACACAGTCGTATCCTCCTACTAACTCGAGGACTACAGCCACTTCTCCCCCTAATAGCCACCTGATGGCTACTAGCCAACCTAACAAACATAGGCCTACCCCCTACCACAAACCTAATAGCAGAGCTAAGCATTATGATCGCACTGTTCAACTGATCCCCCCCAACAATCATCCTCACTGGAGCTGCTATCCTATTAACCGCCTCATACACGCTGTCTATGCTCACAACAACTCAACGAGGGGCCCTACCCCCCCACATCACAACACTTCAAAGCTCTACCACACGAGAACACCTACTAATGATCCTACACCTCCTCCCTACACTCCTCCTAATCCTAAAGCCTGAACTAATCTCCGGACCCCTTTCATGCAAGTATAGTTTAAACCAAACATTAGACTGTGACCCTAAAAATAGAAGTTAGACCCTTCTTACCTGCCGAGGGGAGGTTCAACCAACAAGAACTGCTAATTCTTGTATCTGAGTTTAAAGCCTCAGCCCCCTTACTTTTAAAGGATAATAGCAATCCACTGGTCTTAGGAGCCACCCATCTTGGTGCAAATCCAAGTAAAAGTAGTGGAAATAGCCCTACTCCTCAACACCCTTACACTGCTCACACTAACGACAATCCTAACACCCACACTTCTCCCCGCCCTCCTAAAAACCTACAAAAACTCCCCCAAAACCATTACCCTGACCATCAAGACCGCCTTCCTTATCAGCTTGGCGCCAACAATGCTCTTCACATGTTCAGGGCTAGAAAGCATCACCTCACACTGAGAATGAAAATTCATCATAAACTTCAAAATTCCACTTAGCTTCAAGATGGATCAATATTCCCTCCTATTCTTTCCCGTTGCACTATTCGTAACGTGATCCATCCTACAATTCTCAACATACTACATAGCATCTGACCCGCACATTACAAAATTCTTCTCCTACCTAACAACATTCCTAATCGCAATACTTACACTAACCATCGCTAACAACATCTTCATACTCTTCATTGGCTGAGAAGGCGTTGGCATTATATCCTTCCTACTCATCAGCTGATGACACGGACGAGCAGAAGCTAACACAGCAGCCCTACAAGCTGTACTCTATAATCGGATTGGAGATATTGGACTCATCCTAAGCATAGCATGACTCGCCTCCACCCTAAACTCCTGAGAGATACAACAAGTATTCTCCCCCACAAAAACCCCAACACTCCCCCTTCTGGGTCTCATCCTAGCTGCCACAGGAAAATCTGCCCAATTCGGTCTCCACCCATGACTACCCGCTGCCATAGAAGGCCCTACCCCCGTCTCAGCCCTACTACACTCAAGCACAATAGTGGTCGCTGGAATCTTCCTACTAATCCGCACCCACCCTCTACTCACTAACAACAAAACCGCCCTCACACTATGTCTTTGCCTAGGTGCCATATCCACACTATTTGCTGCCACCTGTGCCCTCACACAAAATGACATCAAAAAAATTATTGCCTTCTCTACATCCAGCCAACTGGGACTAATAATAGTCACCATCGGACTAAACCTCCCACAACTAGCCTTCCTACACATCTCAACCCATGCCTTCTTCAAAGCTATGCTATTCCTATGCTCAGGATCAATCATCCACAGTCTAGGCGGGGAACAAGACATCCGAAAAATGGGCGGCTTACAAAAAATGCTTCCAACAACCACCTCCTGCCTAACAATCGGAAACCTAGCACTAATAGGAACTCCCTTCCTAGCAGGATTCTTCTCAAAAGACCTCATCATCGAAAACCTAAACACCTCCTACCTAAATGCCTGAGCACTGACCCTAACGCTACTTGCCACAGCCTTCACCGCCACATACAGCCTACGAATAACCCTTCTAGTACAAACAAAATTCACCCGAATGCCAACAATCACCCCAATAGATGAAAACAACCCACAAATCACTAACCCAATTACCCGCCTGGCCCTAGGAAGCATCATAGCTGGTCTACTAATCACATCATACATAACCCCAACACAAACCCCACCAATAACAATACCCCTACTAACAAAAACCACTGCCATCCTAGTGACAACCGCAGGTATCATTCTTGCCCTAGAACTTACAACCACTACCCACACCCTAACCCAACCCAAACAAAACCCCTACTCAAACTTCTCCTTAACGCTAGGATACTTTAACCCCCTAACCCATCGACCAAGTTCTATAACCCTACTAAACTCTGGACAAAAAATTGCCAGCCACCTAATCGACCTGTCCTGATATAAAAAAATAGGACCAGAAGGACTTGCCGACCTACAGACCATAGCAGCCAAAACCTCCACCACACTGCACAAGGGACTAATCAAGGCCTACTTAGGATCATCCGCACTATCCATTCTAATCATTCTACTAATACTATAACCCAAAACCTAATGGCCCCCAACCTACGAAAACACCACCCTCTTCTAAAAATAGCAAACAACTCCCTAATCGACCTACCAACACCTTCAAACATTTCAGCATGATGAAACTTCGGATCCCTCTTGGGAATCTGCTTAACAACACAAATCCTAACCGGCCTGCTCCTAGCTGCCCATTACACTGCAGACACCTCTTTGGCCTTCTCTTCTGTGGCCAATATGTGTCGAAACGTACAATATGGTTGACTAATTCGAAACCTCCATGCAAATGGAGCCTCATTCTTCTTCATCTGTATCTACCTTCATATCGCCCGAGGCTTTTATTATGGCTCTTACCTATACAAAGAAACCTGAGACACAGGTATCATCCTCCTACTTACCCTCATGGCCACAGCCTTTGTTGGTTATGTCCTACCATGAGGTCAAATATCCTTCTGAGGGGCTACAGTAATTACAAACCTATTCTCTGCCATCCCCTATATCGGCCATACTCTAGTAGAATGGGCTTGAGGTGGATTCTCTGTAGACAACCCCACCTTAACACGATTCTTCACTCTACACTTCCTCCTCCCATTCATAATCACCGGCCTAGTCCTCATCCACTTAACCTTCCTACACGAATCAGGATCAAACAACCCCCTAGGCATCCCCTCAAACTGTGACAAAATCCCATTCCACCCTTATTTCTCTCTAAAAGACCTGCTAGGATTCACAATCATACTATTTCTACTCACCACCCTTGCCCTATTCTCCCCCAACCTATTAGGAGACCCTGAAAACTTCACCCCAGCAAACCCCCTAGTAACTCCCCCACACATCAAACCAGAGTGATACTTCCTCTTTGCATACGCAATCCTACGCTCAATCCCCAACAAACTGGGCGGCGTCCTAGCCCTAGCCGCCTCCGTATTAATCCTATTCTTAAGCCCCCTACTACATAAATCTAAACAGCGGGCTATAACCTTTCGTCCCATGTCCCAACTTCTATTCTGAACACTAGCTGCCAACTTATTCATCCTGACATGAATCGGAAGCCAACCAGTAGAACACCCCTTCATCATCATCGGACAACTAGCCTCATTAACCTACTTCACCATCATCCTAATCCTACTTCCAACCATCTCCTCCCACTCTAATAGTTTACAAAAAACATTGGTCTTGTAAACCAAAAGACGAAGGCTACCACTTCTTAGAGTTCCTGTCAGAAAAAGAGGACTTAAACCTCCATCACCAACTCCCAAAGCTGGCATTTTATATTAAACTATTCTCTGACCCTAAACTGCCCGAATGACCCCCCGAGATAGCCCCCGCACAAGCTCTAGCACAACAAACAAGGTCAACAATAGCCCCCAACCAGCCACCAAGAACACACCCACCCCACAAGAATAAAACAAAGCCACGCCACTAAAATCCAACCGACCAAAGAACACCCCAACACTATCAACAGTGCCCACCTTAAACCCCCCACCCCACCCCCAAACAACAAGCCCCACACCAACAAGCACAAGCCCCAAAACATAACCCATAGCATGCCAACCCCCCCAAACTTGAGGAAACGGATCGGCCGCCAACGAAACAGAATACACAAAAACCACTAACATCCCACCTAAATATACCATAAAAAGCACCAAAGACACAAAAGAGGCCCCCAAGCTCACCAACCACCCACACCCCACAACAGACCCAAAAACCAACCCAACAACCCCATAATGTGGAGAGGGATTAGACGCCACTAACAATGACGCCAAAACAAAGCCAACCCCTAAAAACACCAGAAAATAGGTCATAGTGTTCTTACTTGGACTTAACCAAGGCCTATGGCCTGAAAAGCCATCGTTGTCTCCTCAACTACAAGAACCCCATACCCCTAAGGGTAGCCCCCCCTACCCCCCCACTGAGTCGTGGGTTGGTCTGCTTCGCCTATCCAGGCTATGTATATCGTACATTTAATAATTGTACCCTATACATTATATTATATTATTAAGGACTAAATAATCCATGCTCTAATGACATATATAGTATTAACGGACTAATTCTTGGTCCAGTCCGGTCCTATCACAGGGGTTGGAAAACTCCATGGTCCATGATAAGCAAGCTCCATGGCTCCGGCCAAGGCACCGTTATCTTTAACTCTACTGGTACAGTATACGGAAGTGCCCTAGTATAAGAACTTCATGCTCTAGGTCATGCTCTGATACCTTTTAACTCCATAGCTCTAAGTATACGGAAGTGCTCTAGTACAAAGGACTTATCGGTCACCGCCCATAATTGGCCCGGGAACTTTCTTATCCCGTAATGCTCGTTTCAGGGGCCTGGTTATTTATTAGTCTGACTACTCACGAGAGATCACCAATCCGGTGTAAGTAAGGTTCGGCCTTCCCAGCGTCAGGTCCATTCTTTCCCCCTACACCCTTACACTTCTTGCGCTTTTGCGCCTCTGGTTCCTCGGTCAGGCACATAACTTGGTTAATTTTTCTCACTTTGCCACCTGGCCATCTGGTTCGCTATTTGCGTACTCCGTCCCTCGTAATCGCGACATTCCCAGTGTCTCTTCGCTTTTGGTTCTCTTTTTTTGGGGTCACCTCACTCGACATTTCCAGTGCAATGGGTATACAATTGGTTGACATGGACATACAATCCATAGCGAACTCTTTTTTGGCCTTCTAGAATAAATTAATGATACGGTTTCAGGTGTGGGTTCGTCTCATTTTCGCACTGATGCACTTGCTCCCCCATTCGGTTATGCTCGCTTTACATCTCTTTCTCGCAATACCTATTAATTAACGGTTGTTGGACACTGTCTCTCATTTCTGGCATTCGGTTTGAATCTCATGGGTTACTTAATGCGACGGTTGGGGTATATTTCAGTCTCACCGTTACCCTGATGCACTTTGTTTTACACCTTATATCCCCGCAACCTCCTTAATATGAGACTATTCGATCAATGGTCGCAGGACATAATTCTTCACTTTTCTTCCTCTTTTTAACATCTCCACTTAAATCCCAATAGTCTTTAAACAAAACAAGGAAAATTCCAAAAAACAAACCTCCACTCCAACAAGCTCTTACAAACACTTACAAACACTTACAAACAAACGAACTTCTTCACTCAATTTACGAATCATTACACTAAACATCACTTCGTTTAAAAACATCAACCTTTCTTCCACCCTGACTCCTCTGCCTTAATCACTTACGCCTCAACTATCCTACTCAAAACACTCAATCCCTTCTTAAATTTTTACTGTTTACTTACTTAAATTTATCATCCTACTTAAACACGCTCACCCCCCCTCTCCCCAATACTCACGCCCCCACCCACCTGACAAACAATGAACAAACAAACCTT